TTATATCGTCTGCAATTGCCTGAATCTCGAGGCGTTCTTCGAACCAATCATAGACTTTATTGAGATGGGTAACCCAAAGCTAGGGACCTCCCCCTCCGAGAACTGTATATGAAAATTTCATCTCGTACAGCTCAAACAAAAACACCCCAATACTTTATTAGTTGAAACAGATATGGAATCGAAAGTTTGAAACTTACAAACCCTCTGATTCAATCTTCTCTGAAGATAGGAAAGAATAAAAATCCGAAAGCCCTTCTTGCTTCTTGGGGTTATAATGCCAAAAAATCAAGTCGGCTTGCCCATCTTTATGTTGATCGTTAGGAGCCTCTTGAATCTTCTTTTTACCTATTTCTTTGTGTTTTTTTATTTTCGTTTTTTTGTTTTATTTGTGTATAATTTGCGTTTTTTTGTATTTAATGTATCCTTTCTCTTGTTTTCTTAATTCTTTTTTCTAGTATATAGGAATTCGCTTGTTAAGATCCTATGAATCGATTGAAACCTCAGACTCCTACTAGAATCGCGATGATTTCACAAACCTTGCGCTGCAATTCAACCTAAATCCAGGGATTCCATGAGTAAGAACCGTCGGATCATCACTTAGTCAACGAGTCACTGAATGGATATAATGACTAAAAAAAAAAGCGACTTTCCCCCTTTCCCTTTGATCCAAATAAGTGGAAACGGGAATTTCAAAGAGGCAAAATCTTTCAATTATTAACTTTTCATTAATCCTTTTGAGTCCGGCTGCGAGGTCTGAATACTAAGTATGAATCATAGTTATAAGACTTTACGATCTTCATCTATTCCGTGCTCCGGATACTAGAATGAATACCCGACGAGGTAAAACCACCTATCTCAAGATGACAGACCTGTTCTCTGTATCCTATCAATAGGATCAATTATAACAAGTCACACACTCATATTCCGAGAATACAGAAAGAAAAAAATTCCGCAATCGAACTGACCACCTAAGCTGGGTTTCCAATTCTAGAACTAAATGCTTCACTTTCTATTGTGTGAATTGAAAGTATTGAACAACTAGGACTTTGTGATTTTTATGAATCTAATTCATCGAAATTCCGTCGAGTAAAAGAGAGGAATTGTAAATCTCCAAAAGGATGGATAGGAAGATCGCAAATAGAGCCATTGCGCCACCCATCAAAGGAGTAGTTCCCCATCCCGGAGCTACTTTACCATATTCAGAATTCAATGGTTTCAATAAACTCCCTACATTAGTTCGTCTTGGACCGGATCGAGAACTATCCGCAACGGTTTGTGTAGCCATATATACTATTGTTTTGTATTCATTGAGAGCTGTTGACTTTGTATACCATTCTGTTGTAAATAAATGATCTTATCATAGATCCGTTATGGTCTTGAAATTCTCTAATAATGGAAACAGCAACCCTAGTCGCTATCTCTATATCTGGATTACTTGTAAGTTTTACTGGGTATGCCTTATATACTGCTTTTGGGCAACCTTCTCAACAACTAAGAGATCCATTCGAGGAACACGGGGACTAGTTGAAGGGCCTCCCTGATATATTATTAAGGGGCTCATTATTTCCATTTTATAAGAATGAAAAATAATTTCATTTTTGAGTTGGAACCTTGGGCGGTTCTCGAAAAAAGATCGCAAAAAAAATGATCCCTAGAGTCGAGACTAAGAGGAATGTATAAACCAATGCTTCCATAATTCGAGCGTGATTTCCAATTATAGCTTCCCTACCTGTTTAGTCGGGATCCCGAATAAAGAAAGAGTACAGGACTGGAAAGGGCAGCGATTCCAATCCAAATTTCTCCACTACTATCCCACTTTCCTAACTCAATTTCTCCATCACTCTCCTAACTTTTACTTTGGGCGAAATCACAAAAGAAAAAAATAGAGACAAAAAAAGAATTGAACAATGTTGTGTTGTATCAGACTGCTTGCCTTTTTGTGGTTGAATCGCCAAGTTTTTGGAATGCCCCAAATTCTACTTGAGCATCCAAATCCGGGTCAATACCTGCGAAAACGTCTCTGAACAAGGTTCTAGCACCATGCCAAATGTGTCCGAAGAAGAAGAGAAGAGCAAACGAAGCATGTCCAAAAGTAAACCAACCCCTTGGGCTGCTACGAAAAACGCCGTCGGATTTCAAAGCAGCACGATCTAACTCAAAAATTTCACCTAATTGAGCGCGCCTAGCATATTTTTTCACAGTAGTGGGATCACTATAAATGACTCCATTGAGTTCACCCCCATAGAACTCAACAGTTACACCTACCTGTTCAACACTATACTTGGATTCTGCCCTTCTAAAAGGAACATCGGCTCTAACAATTCCGTTTCCGTCGACCAAAACTACTGGAAATGTTTCAAAAAAAGTGGGCATACGACGTACAAAAAGTTCGTACCCTTCTTTATCTCGAAAGATAGGGTGTCCTAACCACCCAACAGCTATTCCATCCCCATTGTCCATTGAACCCGCTCTGAATAATCCGCCCTTTGCCGGATTATTACCAATATAATCATAAAAGGACAATTTTTCAGGAATTTTAGACCAAGCTTCTGATAAACTTTGATTTTTCACCAGTCCCGCACCAACTCTTCGATATATTTCTTGCTGAAAGTATCCCTGATCCCATTGATAACGAGTGGGTCCAAATAATTCGATTGGGGTAGTTGCTGAACCATACCACATAGTTCCAGCAACAACAAAAGCTGCAAAAAAGACAGCAGCAATACTACTGGAAAGGACGGTTTCAATATTGCCCATACGTAATCCTTTGTATAAACGCTGGGGTGGGCGTACACTAAGATGGAATAGACCCGCCAATATACCCAATGTACCCGCTGCAATATGATGAGACGCTATTCCTCCCGGAACAAAAGGATCAAACCCGCTCACACCCCAAGCTGGATTTACGAATTGTACCCTTCCGGTTAATCCGTAAGGATCGGACACCCAGATCCCAGGACCATACAATCCTGTTACATGAAATGCACCAAAACCAAAACAAGACACCCCTGATAGAAATAAATGAATTCCGAAGATCTTAGGCAAATCCAAAGAGGGTTTTCCTGTACGTTCATCAGAAAATATTTCGAGATCCCAATACACCCAATGCCAGATAGCTGCCAAAAAGCACAAGCCAGAAAACACAATATGTGCACCGGCCACACCTTCGTAACTCCAAATACCCGGGTTTGTGATAGTCTCTCCTGTGATACTCCAACCACCCCACGAATTGGTTATTCCTAAACGAGTCATGAAAGGTATAACGAACATACCCTGTCTCCACATTGGATCAAGAACAGGGTCAGAAGGGTCAAAAACTGCCAATTCATATAAAGCCATCGAACCGGCCCAACCAGCAACCAGAGCCGTATGCATTATATGGACAGAAAGCAAACGGCCAGGATCATTCAATACAACAGTATGAACACGATACCAAGGCAAACCCATGGAAATACCCCCTTATATCAATGGAAAATAAGCACTATAGTATAGGAACTTTATTGCATTGTAAAAAGGTACCTCCTATCCTAGTCCGTTGGGAGAAAGATTAATGTTTGTTCCATTATTTTCTTTTAGAAGAGTTTGGTTCGTAGGAACAAAGAGAAGCAGGTCTATTCTATACCCAATAAGTATCAATACGCAATGGGTATTACTCCCATTTTCTATTTCTATGAGGGAGTGCTTTCATATTTGCTAATTTCTATTTCTATGAGGGAGTGCTTTCATATTTGCTCATCATTTAAAACAAAAAAGCAAAAGACCCCCGATTTTCGTAAGAAGGTTCTTTTATTCATTCTTTTCTGTCTTGATAAGGCAGACATTATCTAAATATTTAAAATCCTATCAAAATAAGAAAGATGATAAGATTAAAGTATTCGTATAATAGAAAATATCTATGGATCAAATATGAGAAGGGCTGTCATTCTATTAATCTATTAATATTAAAAGAAAAACAGAAGAAGCTACGAATTTTAGATTCAAAGTAGACTAGAACCATTCATTATTGAATGAAGGAGATTTATGGCGAATGCCGTTCCAAAAGTTCCCTTTTACGATCCTGCATACTATCCTGTTCCTGAGCCAGATGACGAAGTGCCCTTTTACGATATTTCTGCATACTCTTCTGATTACGACCCTGAGCAATATCAGGATCCTGATCAAGATCTTGATCCTGATCTTGATCAAGATCAGGAGCTAGATGACGAAGTGCCCTTTTACGATATTTTTGCATACTCTTCTGATTACGACCCTAAGCAATATAAGGATCCTGATCTTGATGAGGAAGAAGAAAAACAAGAAGAAAAACAAGAAGAAAAACCAGAACCCCTTTGGACTGACTTACTTCATGTACTTTATGATGGTGGATTTCTTTTTTTAGGCCGAGAAATCAAAGCGGAGCTCGCAAACACCCTCATAAGTCTTATAATACATCTCGATCTGAAGCCCAAGTCTCCATCGATTCAAACCATGTTTATAAACTCTCCTGGGGGGTTCGTATTATCCGGGATGGCTATTTTTGATGCTATGTTATATCTAAATGGAAATATAGATACCATATGCGTGGGAACAGCCGCTTCCATGGCAACTGTTGTTATGCTCGCCGGAAAGCAACGCATAGCATTACGTCACTCTGGGTTACTGATCCATCAACCTAGTATGAAGGAGTTTGAGGACGAGACATACGAAGTTGTAATCGAAGCGCATACACTAGCAGACTTGCGCCACGACATCACACGTATTTATGTACGATACACACATAAACCCTACTGGGTTATAATGTCAGACCTGGAAACGGATACTTTTATGTCAGCACACGAAGCCTATCTCTATGGACTTGTTGATGGGGTATCAGTTTAATCAAGGGTAAAACTAACAACAGAGTTATAAAAGCAAAAAAAAAAAAAAAAAGCGGCGGCGTCACTTTTTGAGGTAGAACTTGATGAAACCAAAGAAGAGGCCAGGTCTCTTGATATACCCCACGAACTTGGGATCGTCTATTAACTAACACAAACAGGAAACGTTTTGCTCAAATAAAAATCCACGATTTTTTATTTTTTACCGGATTGCGTTTTAAATTCTTAAATTCTATTAATCTAGTAAGGTAAATAGAAGGGATTTCGAAGCTTCCGGTTAGGATGGATCTAAACCAGTCCATTAGGTATATGATTTAGCATGCCAACTACTCAACAACTTATTAGAAACACAAGACAGCCAATCAGAAATGCGACGAAATCCCCCGCTCTTAGGGGATGCCCTCAGCGTCGAGGTACATGTACTAGGACGTATGTGCGACTCGTTCAGATTACGGGCTGGGAAAAGAATTGTCCAGTATCAACGAGCAGTACTGGAGAATAGAAAGAACCCTATCTAAAAAGTAAAAAAATCTATCATATTCTTCTACTGTGTCTGAAATTTATGGTTTTTATTTTATTGGTTCAAATCCAATCACCCCAATTTTGCATTTAAGAGCAGAAAACGGGCCCCATTGGGAGCAAATATTAATCCCATTAAGCGGGGGAAAATTCTATTTCAAAAGCGGAAAGAGTATACCTCTGTTCTTGCAAGAACGGACTAAAAGGGTCAGCTACCTAGCGAATCTTTCTAATTACATACCGTTACTGTATAGGTGGGTCTCATTGGGAAAGACCTATTACTGAACAATTTATAGGTAGAGCCAAAGAGTGTGAACTGTACAAGTTCCCACTTGCATTGATTAAAGGAAAGAGGGGGCTCCGGTGTATAGAGGAGACCTGACCGTTCAAGAAGAAAAAGTAACCATAGAAACGATGGAACCCACTATTTCATTATGGACTTTTTTCTATTTACTCTTTTTTATTACTGAGTCTTTTTGATACTTAGTATCAATAGAATTTTTGATTTCAAGGTACAATGCCTAGAAAAAAAAGAAAAAATCGTGGTCGGGAAGGTTATAGTAGCAAAAGCCATTGGAATTTCTATTTTATACATTGGAAAATTTGGTTTTGTTATTAATCAACTAGGAAAGGGAAAAGAGTAACTGAAAAAAAAGCCATTAACATTAGTTATTCATGAAAGTTTCATTTATTTAATGTCCAGAACTACACGAGGCTCTACAGCTCGGAAACGTCGATCAAAAATGGATTTATTTTCATCGGGCGCTCGAGGGGCTCATTCAAGCCTTGCTCGAGTTATTGCTCAAGCGACAGCAAAAGCATTGGCTTCGGCTGATCGTGATAGAGTTAGGCAAAAGAGGGATTTTCGTCGTTTGTGGATCACTCGGATAAATGCAGTAATTCGCAAAAATGGGGTATTCAATAGTTATAATAAATTTATATTTAATATATACAAGGAACAGTTGGTTCTTAATCGTAAAATGCTTGCACAAATAGCTATCTCAAATAGTAATTGTCTTTACACAATTTATAGTTATCTCAAATTGGAATTGTCTTTACAAAATTTCCAGTACCAGAATTCCAGTGAGATTTTTAAATAAGGAGGTTGGGATGAATCCATCGAACTCTTTCAATTGAATTCTTTGAATTCAAATTAAATTTAATTAAAAAATTTAGTTCCTTAGCGGATACACTCCGGAAAGGTAGAGTAGAAAGAAATTAGTATGATAAAATATCATCGAAAAAGTCGTCAAAATGGGTACACGTGCGTAATATGAATAAAAAAAAAGCACTTTGCCCCCTGATTCTTTTTTTTATTACGACATAGCAATCCACTTCAGATTGGAATTTGGATTCAATTGAAGAGTAAGCCTATTGTTTTTTTCTGTTTCTAAAAGCCCTGTTTTTGTTTCTAAAGGCCCTGCTTTTGTTTCTAAAGGCCCTTTTTTTGTTTTTGGCGGCCCACTCCCTTCTTTTTTTTTCTAAGAGTTTCTCATTAGCATGAAAAGATAACAAAGATAAAATACGAGCTTGTTTTATAGCAATAGTAAGAAGTCGTTGTTGTTTTAAGGTCAATCGAGTCATCCGTCTAGATACTATTTTTCCTTGTTGACTAATAAATCGACTAATTAACCAAACGTTTCTATACTGAATTTGGTCCCCCCGTTTCAGTTTAATCGGGGACATGCGTCGACGAACAGATCTTTTTTTTTTCCAAAAGGATCCCTTTTTTTTCCAAAAGGATCCCTTTTTTTTCCAAAAGGATCTCTTTTTTTTCCAATTTAAAAAAGGGCGCTTGGGTTTCAAAAAGAGTAGCTTGGATTTATCCATGGTTTGTTTATTAGTTTTCCCGAAAACCCCGTTTCGATCGGATCAAAAATGATTTATTTTGAATTTTAAAAATTGGAAAAAATTACTATATATATAGCATAATATTCTAAATATTTTATATTTATAATTCTAATTATCTAAGATATATAATAGATATCTAATGAATGTCCTTTTTATGCTCCTTGGAAAGGTGATACGCAGCTTTTCGGTTCAATCTCTTATCTCCCCGTGAATCGTATGTTTGAAACAATGGGGGCAGAATTTTCTCAATTCCAATTGACTAGACGTATTGTGTCGATTCTTTTGAGTAATATATCTGGAAATGCCTGGTGATTCTTTTTTTTTATTTTTTTTATTAACACCATTTCGAACACAACTCGTACATTCCAAAACAACCCTTACTCGGGCAGCTTTACCCTTAGCCATATAATAAACCTAAATCTCCTTGTGATTTTTTTTTGATTCACCCAACTTCTCTCTCTTTCCGACCTAAAGCGAAGAAAAAGAAACGAAAAAAAAAAGAAGTTCCTAGCTCGAAATCTAATTATGAAAAATTTAGTTGCAATCAATAGAGTAATATTAAATAATACGTAATACAAGGATTTCTAACTCTCTCTATTTCTATTTAGAATTGCAGTCCAACATCTCGTTTAAGTATCCTATACAACAATCTTCCCTAAACACATTTTGGTTCACTCTTTCACTCTATTATTAATAACAGGGCAATCGGATCGGAAGCCGAGTTCTCCTTCGACTCAGCCCAACCTTTACTTTCTCTTATCTTACCCTACCCCCAGCTCCCATTCAATTATATCTCTTTAAATATTAATAAAGGAGGGGGGAGAGGGATTAGTCACAGATATTTGACTGTGGTTGTATCTCTAATCTTCTGCATCCCTTCCCATATCAATAACTAGAATTAGAATGAAAAAAAGGGGAATGTTAACGCATCCGGAAAGAAACGATTAATCTCTATCAATAGACCTGCCAAAGCCCCGAACCATAGAGTGCTTATTACCGGCGCCGCGGAGAGATATGTTTTTAGATCTCGCATTTTTTTTAATCCTCCCTGGGTATTCCTTATTATAAGACATACTCGGTATTCCTTATTATAAGACATACTCGGTATTCCTTATTATACGACATAAAGGTAATACATATATGATCGGATGTATATAGTTAAGGACTGCTTGTATTTCTTCGAAAATGATGTATATAGTTAAGGACTGCTTGTATTTCTTCGAAAATTCAGAATTCAAATTGCAATGTACAAAAATTCGGTAAATAAGATTTTGACTTTCCTAAAATGGAAAGCAACGATATGCCTCCCCTCCGCCTGAACTTCATATTTCCAACAACTATTTCTTTCTACTTTTCTTTATGACTATTTCATGTGCAGATAAATGTAGATAAACCTTTTCTTTTTATAGAATTTTATTATATAAATTTATTTAGAATAATTCTATTCTAATTATGATCTTATATATTTTATTCATATATGTATATAATATATGTATATGTCTTATATGATACCGAGATAAAAAAAAAAAATTGAAAGAAAAAACCTCCCTATCAATAGAGGAAATAAAGGTATGGAAAACAATACAGGAATTACACACTGTAGACCAATTGAAAGACAAGAAAGGGATGTAGCGCAGTTTGGTAGCGCGTTTGTTTTGGGTACAAAATGCCACGGGTTCAAATCCTGTCATCCCTAAATACAGCCTCCCCTGAGCAGTAACGAGAGGTCCGTTCAGGTTGAGGTCAATTCCAATTGTACATACAGAATTTAAAATTTTATGGTATAATATATGCTAGGATAGATATAAAAAATTTATTCGGGTTTAAAAAAGAAAGAATCTTGTCTTCTTTTTTTTTTACGAAAAAAGAAAAGCACTCTTAGTTCAGTTCGGTAGAACGCGGGTCTCCAAAACCCGATGTCGTAGGTTCAAATCCTACAGAGCGCGATTTGATTCTTCGTGAATAAAAATAAGACCGAGTGAATAAAAATAAGACCGAAATGATTAAAGAGAAATCGGAACTTGATGTCCCATGGATAAAATAAAGGAGGAGGTCAGTCAAAAAAAGAAATGCTAATTAATCAAAGGCCCAACTGATCGCCACGTCTGTATTGTAAATATGCAGTTACAAATAATCCAGCCAAAGTAATAGGAATTAGACCCAAAACGATTCCAAATAGAAAAACTTCAATCATTTCCATTTCGTTGAAGAATAAAAAAGAGAGGTAATATACATCTCTAAATATTAATCCATCTTACCCATAAATCTCAACGACCAATAATTTGCAATTGAGACGTTAAAAAAACCTAGAATCTATGGTAGGTAGAGAAAGGTTTCGTTTTATCAATTCTTCATTCAGTATTCAATTCATTTCAAATAAGTCGTATCTTACTCAGACCAATAAATAGAGCTGCAGTTATAGTTAAAGCCACTAGTAGAAAACTGAAATAACTAGTTATAGTAGACATGAAAGAACTAAATGAAATCTGTTTTTTATACGTATGTTTAGAAAGCATTTCCCTAAGTTTCCTTTTGGAAAGATAGGAGGATAAACCAAAAAACCAATTTGGAAAAATAAGTTCAATTGGTATTTTTTTAGTCACTAATCATTATAGTTGTTGCTAACAAGAATAGACTAGCAAAGGTATAAAAAGAAATCAATTAAGCATTTCTCTCGTTTCTAGTTAATGTAGGCGCTCTTATACGACAACTACAGGGATTTTGGGGATTTTCTAAGGATACACGATTCCACATCGACAAGCAATAAGAAAGAAAAG